CACTCTTAGTAGAAGGCCGAGTTGAAACTCCCTCTATCCTCAGTTATTGCGTACAGGACAAGCAAGTTATTGAGGGCTCTTTATGCCAATTTTACACTACAGGGGATAAAACAAGAAATCTCCTAAGCAATAAAGATCTTCCTATTGATACTAGCATTAGTGAGACTGGCTCCCGGGGAAAAGGAATTACACTAGATCTTGGCAATGGCACTCCAACAAGCTCGGCAGGGAGAGAAAGAAGAGAAGGAGAAGAGGAAGTACGACGAAAAGGGTATGAAATAGGTTGCTTGTGAAAAGGGTATGAAATAGGTTGCTTGTAGCGATTTCGATTGCTTATTCGGTTGGGATTACCAGCCGACTTGCCTGACCAAAGAATAAGATAAAAAGAAGAGTTCCCGCCTACGGCTACATGCCCATTAAGAGCTATACCTGGAGTCGAGCTAACTGCATAGGAAGAGGGGAACTTTCCTAAAAAGCCTAATAGCAATTAACCGCATTGGAAACGACGAATCACACTCTGAAAGGAGGCACCCTCCCTTATTACGTTACGGTCGAACCTCGCCTTTCTTCCTTCCTCTCCCGTTGGTCGAGCGTCTTCAAACCTTCGCTCCAATACTTTCGAACAACTCTCGTACCCTTCGCTCATAAGCTAACTAAGAGCATGCCTTCGATCCGGCGTGAACTCTTTGCATTGCCTGTAGAGTAGATGTAGTAGATTGAGATCTCTCGACAACCGTAAGAGGTTAAGGTTGTACACCAACCTGGGATTGTAGTTCAATCGGTCAGAGCACCGCCCTGTCAAGGCGGAAGTTGCGGGTTCGAGCCCCGTCAGTCCCGACGCCGGATTCAAAAAATACATCAATTCATCTCTCCATTTTCTGTGAAAAGGGGGGGGACAAAGAGTAGGATCTAATTTCCCAGCAGGAGGATCCTTCTTTCGTTTCGCATTTCTCATCGGACAAATCAAGTCAAGGAATCCAAATGACAATAACTAGTACCGGGGAGAGACATATGTAGATTGGTACAATCGGGGGTATCACCATATTCAGGATTCAAAGAGATACCGTACTGGTCGAGCTTTTTTCGATTGTTCCTGGTCCATCGAATAGAAAATTTGGTGGTATATCGTATAATAAGATCAAGGCTGCACGTGAATCTTACTCTAAAATTTTTAGGAGCCTCTTGCTTTTGGTGAATTACCGGTGCTTAATGCAATAACCGGTGAGCAGACTTGCGACGTGCTTACGCCATCGCGGACGTCCGGGTATGGATTACTGGAGTGAAGGGATTGGCGCGAACCAGAGTGTGCTTCGAGACCATCTTTATCTCAGGAAAAACAACGAACAGGGGACGACCTCGTTCCCGAGTCTCATCAATCTCAATGTCTATGGGTCCACAGCCCGATTGAAAAAAGTTTAACATCCTGAACTAACTTCTTTCCTTAAACCCTCGTAAGGTATCTCTATCACTCGTTACGCCGAATCAATCAACAAGCAACCATAATTTTCTATCTTCAACGCTTCAGGCAGGTGGCCTAGCTAACACAGCAAGGACTTACACCATATACTCAGTGCCCCTAAGAGATGTGGAATTAGACTTTCTCTCTTCTATTTTTTTTAGACGGATATCGAACTCCTTCTTGGATTCAAAAAATGTGGGAATAAAGAGTATTAACAGAAAAGATTTCATCTTTCCTTGATGCGGCAATAAAGAGTCCTTACTTTCCTGAAAGCTTACTAAGGTGCGACGCCTGATTGTGAGTCTCATAGCCATACGAGAGCTTGGAATTACACCCTAGAAGGAGTTAGTCAAAGCCTTCCTTTCGCCCTCGCTTTCTTGGCATCCGTATGAAAAAGCAAAGGATTATGATCAGAAGTGGAACTCACCAAATGCTTGACCTTATAGCGTGAGAAAAGAACAGCCCAAGAGGGCTGGCATAAAGCACGATCTAGTCTATCACGTATATTAGCCTCGTCCTGTCGTTTATTACACCATGTGTAATCCAAACCACAGTACCCCATGTCACTTAAGGAACAATCAGAAATGGCAGAGCGGAATTTATCTAGTTGAGATGAGGACCGAACCACACCACCTTCTTTTTCTGAATTAGAAGTTCTCTCATTGTAATCACCAAAACAGAAAGAGGAGTCTCTTGAGAATTTCCGAAGAAGATTCCACGAATCTAACCGATTACTAGCATCCGGGTTTCCATAAAAAGGTGCCATGGAGGAGAAGAAGAACTACTGAGAAGAGCGTCGATGTGAGAAGAGGAGTCACTGCAAAGAGAAAGACTAAGAGCAATAGCCCACCCGACCTGCCTGTTCTACTCACAGCAAAACCTTTAGAGAATCCAAGCTGATTGAGAGCGTTGGCTTGTTCGAGCTTCGTTAAGGAGATGAGATATCGGGATCTTCATTTTTGATAAGACGTTTAAGGCCCCTAACTGCCCGAGGGTTCCCAAGCCCTCGACAGTTCCAACTTCAGACTTTCATTGCTCCCGGCGTTCGAAGCAGTCGCCGCCGTTATAGAAAGGTTCTCATTTCGAACCAGGTCATCTGAAGCAGCAGCCTGAGCAAAATCTGATTCATCAAGGGTTTCCATAGAGACTGGGGATGTGGTGCTGGGACGTCCCTTTTTGCTGGCCGTTTGATCATTAGAGGATGGATTAGACCGCTTTGACGTGCCGGAAAGGTTGTTCGGTCGTGATTGACTATTGGTCTGATCACCCTTGCTACCTTTGTCACGAGATACATTGATTCTTAGACTTTTGCTTCGAGGTGTCATCAACCTCCATAGCCGCAGGAGGCAGATCGGAAATTGGGGCAGTTCCATCATCCAGTTTTGTAGAAGAGGAGGTTGCAGTAGTAATAGCTGGATCATGGGGTTAGTTTTTGGAGTTGGTTTTTTCTGGGTTCTTTCGAGTATGGGCTAACGGAGAACTGGGATGGCTCAAGCTGGTTATGGGGCTATGGGCACTGGGCTTTTTTTGTTTAGTAGCCACTGGAACAGTAGGGCCTGCGTCGCATTTCGTTCCTGACTCGACCGAAGCTACTGATGCCAGCGTGAATGAGATGGGAAGCACCCGCCACATTCGCGTAAGACTTGCCGGCATTCGATTACCCCGGCAGTCAGCGAATCGGATCACCAGTTTCACTTACACATTCCATCCCCGTGGTTGGCAGCCCCTATTCACTATCATCCTCCGCCCCTTGGATAGACGAAGCAATCTTCCCCTTGCCTGATTGAAACAATAAGTTAGCCTCGACGAATAGTGGATCAGAGGGGAATCACGAGTTATTTATGAGAACAAGCGCTTCCCTATAGAACCGAACCCCTACTCTCTCTGGTAATCGAGCGAGTTTCTTATATACATGAAAACCCCCAACTAGAAGTAAATGGTTCGTGCTTTCCAACTCACCCCTTGCTCATCTTCCACCCTCTCATCTGTTGAGGGGTTAGTTATCCTGGCCAAGGAGAATAGGGAATAATAGGCCGTTTGCCCCGAAGTCTATCCCTTTCGATAGAGAGCTATCCCCGGATAGGCATGCACCGATTGGCTAATACTCCGGATTGGTGAACTTATGGGCTATGAATGCCATTTCCTATGAGAGGCATGGAATTGGGGCTAGAGACGCGGCGGGCGGTCATGCTTGGTATTGGTGCCTTTAGAACCCCCTCAACTCAGGTGGGTGCCAATAGCCGGCTCTCTGCTCGGCCTTTCTTTCTACCCTTATAGGTAGGCTCCCTGATCCCAAATGCGGATGGAACCGCTTAGATAGGGATTCCAATCTAGCAATTGCTTATAGTAGCAGATTGGTGCTACCCTTTCTTCATAGCCAGCTTCCTCAATGCAGCTGTCTGACTTGAGTCTATTTCCCCCTCTTCAGTTCCCTCCACGAATCCTATCAAGTAGACGCAGTACCCGATTCCCTTGCGTAGTAGGGCCTTGTTACGAGAATGCAGTTGTGTTCATGCAGGCTATTCCCCCGATTGCTGATGATGGTGGTGCAGCTGCTTCCTCCCCCTTTGATGAAAGATAAGCGCTTTGGCTGGCTACCTTTGGTTGGGAGTTGATGACGGACCTTGAAAATTAGAGTGGCTTTTCCGTAACCACTGCAAAGCGAGCGGATAAGCCGACCAAGGGAAGGCCCCTACTAAGATTATAAAGGGGGCATGGCTAGATATGTAAATAAGAACGAACCCTGGTGACTGCGATAATGCTCGATCTTCTTAACGAGGATTGCATCTTAGGGGGGGTTCGGGTATGATAGATCATCCTGGTTGGTAAAAACGAGAATTGCTAGGCCTTCCAATTTCTATAGCCTTTCAACAGGGAGTAAGCCATTCCATTCAGTAGCTTTCAATAAGCTATCATAAGACTCTTCCCTGTTAATGAGTCTTTGCTCTAGATACAGCACTTGAAGTTGGTAATGCAACTATAATATACTCCTATTGCAAGCCATTTTCTGGAAGTCCTATCCATACCATTAGATAACCCTATATCTCTTGCTTCATAAATGACCCTCTATCTATTCTACAAGTTGATAGGTGGCAATCAATTATTTGAGTCGATAGCCAGTCCAGTGCTTTGGTAGGGTATGCTTTGGCCCGTTGATAGCTCGTTTTCTGCTTACTGCTAAGCCCTATTTTCTATTGATTGATCGACCAACAAAAACTCCCCGTAGAATCGATCTATTCTAATAAGGGGTTTGTTTATTCCTGATTAGAGAATATGGGTGGTACGCCCTTCCCTTTCAATCCAATATTGTGACGGATAAGTTGCAACATGACAGATCAAGATAAAAGGGAATGAAAGTTCACTCACTAAAGCTAGGGTTGAGGGGCTGCTCTTCAACTGCTGATTTAAATGGGGGTAGATACAGCAATTTCACTAGTCTCATTAGTAAGCACAAGTCAAGTTTGACTGGTTCAATAAGGCCCTACCTAATTCAAGCTTCATCTCCGTTAGACTGCAGATCCTTGTGCCATAAACCTGATTCAGTAAGAACAGGAATGTAAAGCTGGAATCAGAAGAAACGAGTGAAGGCAACGAAACGAGCCAGTCAAGAATCCGAATCATCAACATTAGCACCAAGCCGGGGATAATAAGAAGAAGACAGTCGCTAAAACCCCATCTTTTTTGATGAGAAAGTGCTTTTATGAGTGAAGCTGTGATAGAGAGACTCAAAAGTCTCATCAACCCCGTCTTTTTTGATGAGAAAAGTTTGTAGCGAAAACTTGTTTCACATAAAAGGGGGGTGAAATAGCCCAACCCAAGTTTTGACCTATTTGTCTTCGGCTGCGTGAATGTTGGTGACAAACGGACGATTGTCTGCCCAAACCACCTCAGGCTCCTTACCGTTCCAAAACACCAGGTACTGGTGAAGGGACGATGGTAGTGCCTTCCAAGTTTGTATCCAGTCCCTGCCAAGCAAAACATTGTAGTTAGCATAGGAGTCTACTACAAAAAATGCGCTCATGGCAGTCTTTTTGCCAACAGTGAATTCCAAAGGAAGCACCCCCATGGTCCGGGTGATTCCTCCAGTGAAGTTGCTAATATTGAAATCTTAGGGTAACAGGTCATCATCACCCTTCCCTAACCTCTTGAGCATGGTTCGGGGCAGGACCGCCGCCCCATTGTCTATCAAGGCTCTGGACACGGGAATACCGTCTAGGTGCACACTGATGTACAATGGTTTCAAGTATCTGCCGGCCTCCTCGGAGGGTTGCTCGAAGAGCATCCTGAGGGCCTGGGGAAGAGGCATGAGTTCCTTCTGTTTTTCATTCTCCGTGGTGGTGACCATTCCTCCCGAAAACCAGACTTGGGGGAGGGGTCTTGGTTCAATTGCGCACACGAACTGCGCACAAGAAAGGCTTTCCTTCAGTTCTTTGTCGGGCTCATCACTCGGCATGATTGCTTGATACGATCTGGGAAGGGTGAGGACCATTCCACACGTGACCGTTATCGGCTCCATGCTTCCAAAGCAGATGGAGACTTGCCTCCGTCTTTCGCTGTCCTGGCTAACCACCTCTCCAGATGGTGGAGACTCTATGGACGGACTCTCCTCTTGAAACTGAATCTTTCTCTTCGCTTTCCATTCGGTGACCCCTGCCTGCGCTCGCCTTTCTGCGGCTTTTTGCCTCCGGATCCTCCTGTTGACTGTCTTGGAGGGCCCCTTTCTCTCAGGAGCGGGAGGTGCCTCTCGGTCTGCATCGTAATTAGCTCGGAAGGGGTCAATCCCATTGGTGACTCCCTTCGGGGTGAAAACCTTCGGGACAGGAGCTCTTTTGTGATTTCTCTTTTCTTTCTTCTGCTCTGGATGTCCTCGAAATGGTTGTTGATGATCATGTTTCAGTAATCGGGCAAAGGCACCGTCTTGTCACAGTGCGGGCAGAGGACCAACCATGGGTGAATGGACAGGTCAGGCTCTATTTCGGGTTCAAGCCTGTACCAGTCCTTGAGGAGGATCGCAAGGCCCAAGCAAAGGAAGGTGCCTGACAGGGAAAGCGATCCAAAGATCGAGCCAATACATTCTACATTCCATTCATACTAGTCGTAGTCTTGGTCTTGATCGTAGTTCGAATTCTAATAAAGCATCCCTAGCGGTCTTAATCCTCCTATCTTCAAAGACAGCTTGTATGCCAGCTAAGCAACGTAAAGCTGAAGCCCTTCTCAACTCATGGAACTACTAGCAGCTGGAGGGGCCGGATAGGCTAAGAAAGCAAGGTGGAAAGAGGGTGCCTAGATAGCTAGGGACTTTACCCTACCTGGGGAGGGGGAGAGGACCAGTAGATTAGTCTGTTCCAGTAGACTTGACCAATGAAGCTAGCCTTTCTCAATAGCTTTCCTTCTTTCCATCACTGAGAAAGATTAAACTGAAACTATGAAACCGAAGGGCGAAGAAAGACTAAGAGCTTAAAGCCAGTCATAGGGAGAAGAGTTAATAGGCTCGACCGCATCCTTTATCTAGTTTTCGATGTCTTGAGGGTGGATAGTAAGGGCGGATTCTCGCTTTCTTCTTGATTGTGCCTTTCTTAAACTTAAAGTCCTGATAGTGATTAAGGCCGAAGATCGTACTAGTACTATAAGAGAGATTCATTGGGCCCTTTCTCAATCTCGTTTATCCTCTTCTTCTTGCTATAATAAGGCAGGATCAGACTCTAGCAGCAGAAAGGAGAGATGTACTATCTCTTCTATCAATCGATCAAATAGAAGGCTGAAAGCCAAAGGACAGAGCGAGCGAAGAACTGCTATAGAAAGTAGTGAAATCCGTTACTGGTCTTTAACTTCCTGCTTTTGTCATGGATGAATCGAAAAAGGGCTAAATAAAGGTATGGTTAGGCTTCGAATCACAGTTCCACCGGTTCATTAATTCAATCGAAGCATTCTCATAAGAGATGAAAAGACAGGATGTATTCCGACGAAATTGATTTTAGGAGGACTATAATGAGGAGGACGACAGACCCACTCACGATCTACTAAAGGAAAGTAGCTTGATATTGGTTCGAATCCAATTCGTGAGCACATGGGCAATGAAGCAAGTCTAAGGCACTTACTTTTTTGTTATTTCGTAAACAATCTGACTTTTTCGTATAGTTTGCCGCGTATTCATTTCAAGATTGGATTGAGAGGCCGCGGAGCCAAAGATGCCCCCAATATAGGCACCTAAATGGGCCTTCGGAGCCGGTGATCTGTTCGGCCTAAGATCCTCTCTCTTACTTGACGAAGCGCGCAAGCAATTTATCCTTTCTATTAGGGGTAGGACTTACTGAACAGCCACCCTGGTTGGTATTGGTGTGTGGGAATGGGAATGGCTTAAGAAAATTCCCTTTAGCTCTACGGATGACTAACAAGGCAGGATCCAAGCGGTAGATGTCCCAGTGACGTCAACTCAAGGAAGATTCGAGGGGGCCTTCCGCTGCACCCTAACACTAACTTGAGTTTCTGTTGCTTGCCACAATCCTTTGTATGATAAAGTAACACCAACCAATACTAGCAGGGACTAATTCAACTACTTGCTTTCTTGTAGGATTTTTTTTTCCTCCACTACGCTTGCTTAGATTGGACTCCTTTCTATCTATTTCAAATCCTCAGCCTTTTTCTTTGTAGTGAGAAATCACCCCGTCTATCCTTATAGAGTTAAGTTTAGTGCTTATTACTTGGTTGGGGTGGAACCTTGCAACATAAGAGTTGACTCTTCCTTTCCTATGCTTTTAGTAGACTAAGACTCAGACTAATGAATATATTAGCACTGCAAGGGAATTGTTATAGCAAGCATGAGCGGGAATGAGCAATGACTTGAGTTTCGTTCTGGAGTTCGAGCGTTGAAAGTGAGTTCGAGCGGGGGTAGCATTCCGGTCTTAAGCAAAGCCGTCCTGCCCGGCCATATGTCCTGTTCAGTCAGTCGTCAAGCTAGGCAGAAAAGTCTTTCATCGTAGAACAGGGCTATGCGTAGCTAGCTTTAAGGTAGGGTCTTCGTTACTTTATCAAGAAAGTCCCCGACTGTCCCTGTTAAGCATTACTCCTCTTTTTTTGGTGCTCCCGCCTTCCTAGCCTTATGGACAGGAGTCCTCTCGCCTAGTTCTGAAACTCTTCCCGCAGCTCTGACCCTTCATCGTACTTTTAGTCAAGCTCAGCCTATCCTAATTAGGATTAGCCTCTTTCCGCTTACAATTTTCAACTGGAAAGTCAAGGCCATCAAACCTCGAACACTAACCTTAAGAGCTTTAACCAGTAGGATGAGTCGGCACTTGCTCTTTTGAGTTAGGTAGTTGCTGTTAGTCCTTTAAAGCCTATGTTCATTTCTATAGTAAGCTGCTACAACCATTGATTAAAGGGAAGGGCCATAAGGAGTGTAGCGAAGTTCTTCTCCTAAGAGTGAAAGTGGAACGGGTAGAAGCCTTCTAAAGTAAAGTCAAGTAAACACCCGCTCTAAAGCACTACTTGTCCTATATCGGGGTTTTAGTCTCCCTCCTAAGGCTTACTCCTAGCGACGGTTGTAGCAGCTTACTATAGAAATTCATATAGGCAACAGCAACTACTAAGAACTAATTAAAATAAGGGGCATCCACTTTCGTTTTTGCTTAGTCAACTTGGCCTCAGAGACCGTTTTTCAACTGTCTGAAAGATCTCCGTTTTGATCCTCTGTCTCAGTCGACTAGCTTTTATGAGAGATCTAAAATCTCCGAAATCTCCCCTCTGTCTCAGAGGACTAGCTTTTTTGGGAGATCTAAAAAAATATCCAAAACCTCCTCGGTAGAGGCCTGATTCTATTCCTTGGACTAGCTAATGAGTTAGTTTAACAACCTTCGGTAACTCCTAATTAGCTACATAACAAGAGAAAGATTCTGAACCAATCTTTGAATCAGGCTATCGCCTGCCTAAAAGAAAGGTCTCACTGGAGAAGCTTGACTGAAGGGTCCTAAGAGCAAGGTGCTTAGTCGCTCTCCCTTTGCTAACTGAACACCAACCCGATCTAGCATTCGAAACAGGCTAAGAGCTTTAAGCCAACAGGCATACTAACTCGCTAGCCAGCAAGCCAGCAAAGCCCCCTTACTCACGTCTTCATCGACGGCAGAGTATGTCGGGCAAAGAAAGGCGTCTCGCGGTCCTTCATGACACCAGAGTTGGATTAGACTTTGGACTTGATAAAACTCTGGCTCACCTGGAAATGAAAGTCCATTCCCTCGTGTTCTGGAACTCCTTTTCTTCGGTTTCACAAAGAAGGTTCAATCTTGTGAAACCGTAGCGTAGGCGAAACCTGGCATCCCGCCCAGAGTTTTACCTTCTCCGGTCCTGGAAGGAAACCCTACTTTCCTTCCTTCCCCCAGCAGCTACAAGATATAGCCTGATCAGATCTCTCTATCTCGTTAATGTCATAGTTATATTCCAGATCAGCCAAATTCTGCCGTTCCCGGCTTCATTCTCCACAGTAATGGCTTTACTACAATCCTTTCCCAAGCATCTGGTAATTCTGGCCGCCTTTCCACTCCTCACTTTGCTTTCCACCAAGCCAATAAAATCTGCCTCTTGTGCTCTAAAAGGCCTCTCTATGCTTCTCGACTTTACCGATCTTTCTGACATTCCATATAAGGACCTTCATGTGGAACTATTGTTGTTTTTACATTCCCCTCGCACCTTAGCGCTGCCTCTGGTTTTTAGTCTTGTGCAGCCCTTATTTGTCTTTTGTTCTTTGGCCTTGACTTTCCCCATCCCCCCTCTTTCTTAGAATTCAACATCTCTGATATGTTCTGCATTTTCTTCGCCCACTCTTCATTCAGGGTGGTTAGAACCAGGGGAGGATCTTCCACCTTTAAGGTCATAGCACCAGCACCTGAACGCTTACTCTTACTGCTCTTCTCAGGTTCACCTCTTTTCTTAGGATTGGCTGCCCTGAGGTTCTTGTTTGGAGTCATTTGTTTATCACAGAGCAAGTCCCCCTCAGTCACTGCCATAGTTGACCCAGTATCAACCCTCTCTTCCAGATCCTCCCTTCTTTGGGCCCAATCACTCTCCTCGGGAGTTATCTCCTTGACTACACCTCCTCGGCTTTGTTACCCAGACATTCATCCTGAGCAATCTCTTCCGGTTCCGCAGTGTCCAGATCTGGCATCTTTGCCTCTTCTTGTTCAGGGTCCTCTAGAACCGCAAAACAAAACGGTTCGGGCTGACTAGGTCCAGTTGGGTCATTCCACTAGCACAACGAGTGTCCTGCTCCCCCCTTTGCCATTGTCACTACTGGTACCTGACCCCGTCGGCTCGACATTTTTGCAAACACCGACCCGACCCTTACTCAATAGGGCAATTCAAAGAGGAGAACGAGGACAGCTGACTACCGCTAAAAGTCAGACTACGAGTACACATTGTATGATTGAAAACTGCCGCTGCATACTACCCGGTAATTGCAGGTCTGACTGATGCCTTCTCTCCAACAGCTGCTTCAATCAATGTGAAGTCTGACTACGAGGCCTCTTAGCCCGCAGCTGACTACTTATTGAAATGAAAGACCGAACAGGAAATGAAAAGTCGTACTCCAACAACTGAAAACATTCCCTCCCCGCTCTGACTTTGATCTACTTGCCCGCACAGCGTCTTTTTTGAGAGAAGAGGTCAAGGGGCTAAGTGACTCTCGAAAGTCGTCTTTTGTATCGCGTCAAGAAAAATGACATAGAAAAGATCATTGCTTAAAGAGTTTCATTGTCGAATTGATCTCGGAATTGGATCCCAATAGTAGCTGCTGCCCAAAGGTGCTTTATGAAAGCCGGTCCACAGCAGTGAAAGTACGATTGATTCCCTCGATCGAACGAAAACAGCTTCTTGCTTTTTTTTTCCTCTTTGGCTTGACTACTCTGCTTGCTTAACATAAGTCTTATTTAACCTTCACGGACTCGCTACCCAGCAAACTCCGGCTCGAAAGCAAGAAGCAACGGATTGAGCTTTAGAAAGCCGTTGCGCGTTAGCGCATCCGTTTTCTTGCTCGTTACCACTTGACTTTGATTGCAGGGCCTTTTTAGGCTTTACTAATAACTAAGAAGATAGAAAGGGCTTTTCTCGTTGAGACCATATAATATAAGGCTTTCTTCACTTCAATCGGCAAGGGGAAGTCTGATAGAGCTTTAAGAGAGAGGGACCCCAGCGGTAAGAACTCAGTGAATCGGTGGATCACAGGAGACAGGGACAGGGGCATGCCTGAGTAAAGTATACAAGTGTTGAAAGAGTGAAGTCTGGGGACAACGGTAAACGTGAGGAATGGGACCTCCAGCGCCCTACTCAAAAAGTTCGCAAGCAAGGGACATGCCGAACCCCTACCTTTCCAACTAAGTCCAACGCGAGGACCCTTTTCTTTTATTGACGATGCGTTCCGTCGTCAGCAAGCGGTGGCCGACAAGGCCCTTTTACCTAAATCCAATCTCTTGGGAAGCGAAGAGGACAGGTTTGAAAGTCGTTCGGTAAGATTCTCCCGAAGGTAGACATTTACCCAAGGCACTGATATTCTGACTCTCTCAATTACACGTGTTTGAGGGAGTTGAACGTCTTATTCTTATGAGTGGCCTATGTGAATATGAGCCAGGAGCAAGGATTCCTGAAAGTGAATTCCAGTGCAAGCCTGATATGAAAGTGGAGTTCAATCGTCGAAAGTGAGATCTCTTTTAGTCCGGTCTTCTTTTCTCTTTTGAGTCAGGTTCTTAAGACAGGACAGGAAATCGGCTTTTCTGAATATCTCTTTTCCCGCCTATGTTGTAGTTCGAGATCGAAACTGGACCTGAGAGAGACTAGACTTCTAGTAACAGTAGGTGCGCCTTCAGTTGAGGAGAGCTGTTCACAAGTAGTGGTTATGAGCTCTTTCTTATTCCGGTTCAGAAGAGGTAATTCCTTCAGTTGCACTAGTGGATTGAATAACCTTTTTTTTAGTGCCAACAAAGTGCATGTGTTGTTGGTTAATGTTAATAAAAAGATGACTTTCGATAGGCTGGAGGACTGAGACTATAAGTAGGACAAAGGTCTTAAAAGAGAAATGAAAGGCATTTTTATTTGAGAGAGAGCTATGCTTAGGTCAGTTCCTTCAGTCCACTTTTTAGGTAAGCCAAAAGTTCACTTTAGGTAAGTAAGTAGTCCCGTATGAAATTAATAAAACATTCATATCTGGCACTTGAGGAGGTCAATCTTAAGTTGTTGGAAGCTACTGCTAAGGTACTCCCCCTCATCTATAAAGGATAGGCAATTGAGAGAAAATAGGACGATAGCGATAGACACAGGAACTGAAATAGATTCAAAGATGACTTCCGTAGAGGAGAGGGGAAACCTGCTTAGATAGGGTGATAGCCCGGTTTTGACTGAATATCCTTTCCTGTGCTTGTCTTGTATTGAGGTATACCGCGAAGATATGAGTAAAAGTAGGTAACAGAAGGGGAGGGATTGCTGTTTTTTATTACTGAGGGCAAGCAGCTTTCATTTTATTAAATCTAATGGTAGGGCTTTAAAGAGTAGGCGGTTCGTATCTTTCTATGACCCCCAGAATAAGAAGTAGGAGGATACGCAGAGAAAGAGCTCTTGAAGTCTACCCGGGCGCGCTTCTTCATTCATCCATTTAGGCCCGACTAGGAACACGTGGATCCAGGGAACGAACAGCTTCTTACTAGTAGGGGCTAATCACAGTAAAAGAGTCCAATCTCTGAAATAGAGCTTAGTCTGTCCAAACTAGTAGAAGGCTTAGGTTATTATTTGATCCAATAAAGTCAGAATACCTTTCTATCTAAAAGAAATGGTGCTCGATGAAACGACCCAGATTCCACACTATGCTCTGGTCTGGGGAGAGAGCTGCTCTGCGAAGCTGGGCGTTCCGTGTTCTTATGAAGGAACCATACTAGAAAGAGAATAGAAAGGGCCTTAGCGAGGGAGTGATGGGCAACCTTAGTCTATATATTGCTCGTGAGCCGCCAAGTACCAGTCTCGCAACAGTATTGGTGGCGCAAAACAAAAGGATCGGTCCTTCACTTGCTGATCGTTCGCGAGTCGAACTCGCTCTCTTGCCACGCCTTTCACTCACTCGCTTGAGTCGGACTCAATCACTCTTTTAGTTTGGAGGATCATTCCTTCTTCACTCTCTTGCTATTACCCGCAGGGAGCGCAGCAACCAAGGTGCATATTATCATATAGAAAGAAGCGAAGCGTAGCGATTCGTACTACCGGAAAAGTTTCGCTAACCGGCAGGCAATAGAATCCGCCGATAGGCGCAAGCAAGCGTAGCGAATCACATAGATAAGGCCCTACCTGCCAGCGCGCGGATAGATAGGGCGGGCGAAGCGCGAAGGGGATGGATGTCTGAGCGGTTGAAAGAGTCGGTCTTGAAAACCGAAGTATTGATAGGAATACCGGGGGTTCGAATCCCTCTCCATCCGCGAGGTCATAAGTTCTCTCTTGCGTTATCTATAGATAAGAACGAATCGGATCGACTCGACTGATATGATAGATGGAATGGTAGCTTGTGTTATGATTTAGTTAGGACTCTGTCTCCCTTTCGTGATCTTCCGCCCTCCGGTTGGGGAAGGGCCGGGTGGATTGGATTACCTTTGGGAGCTAAGTCGAAGATCTCGGTGGTCTTGTGAGTGGTTGATAAACTGCGATTGCAGTTTTCTTTAGGAAGCTGTGAGGCTTAACAGACAAAGAAAACGGTGGATACTTTTCCACTAGTTGGCTCGAAGGTGACGACCCTAATGAATCGACTATGAAGGTGGCTCTTAGCTACATCAGCGCTCAAATTCCTTCATCCTTATTGCCTTGGCTTCGATGATCAACCTTTACATTTAGGTTTTGATCTTCGGCCATCCTGGTCCTCAGGACCCAACACAATATTCTTTTTTATATTTCGATGCAAAAGGTGTTGATACGTCCTATCCACATAGAAAGCTTCCCCTCTTCCACACAGGTGGATGCTACAGCCGCTATCACTTTGGCTGCAGGAGGGGAATGGTTAAGTGACACTCTCGACGTCTTGTTTGGTAAACGGGATGTTTACCCGGGCGCCGTAGTCTTGCCTAACCGTTCGGCCGTAGATGCCTATAGCAAGCTGTTTAGCTACTTGTATCGATTTGCCACAGTGTGGTTAGATACAATGCGCTGGCAGCCTCAGCTTGGCAGGATGGGAATGAAGGTCGAGGGAGTCAGGGAAGAAAAGGTTATTCGCTATTGGCTCACCCTTGTCTCAGGCCTTGGTACGGCCTATACATGATTGGGCCATGACGGTTTTGGCAAGGTTAAGAATGGATGGTACCTATAACCGGACCCAACCGTTGCAGTACTTGAGAGGAAAGAGAAAATGATTCTCTTTTGATCTCAAGGCTGCTACCGATTCCTTACCTCTTATCCTGACGTCCTGTATGATTGCAGGGTTGTTCGTCAATCCCTTTGCAACTTCCTGGACGTTCATACTTGGTTCTGTAGTCTTTCAATTACCATATAGTTTTCAAAATTCTAAAAAAGAAAGGCTATAGGTCATCGGTTGTGACGTTTACGAAGGGGCAATCCCTCGTTTGAGTTCTTGGCCTCTATTCACAGCATATGCTTGTGTGGATAGCTGCTGAGAGGGTGTATGGCACGACGAAGCTTTGCGACTATGCCATTCTCGTCGGCTCTCACTTTACCAGATCTTCAGTTTCTAGTCCGAAGCCAGTAATGGAAAGAAAGCCTAAAGGAATTTTAGGAATTTTCTATTGAATGGCACATGGTTCTGCATTGACAAGCAAGAAGAAAGGAAGAAAGAAATGTTGTCTCACTTCTTTTCTATACTGATTGAAATTGCGTTGCTGTGTCAGAAGAAGGATAGCTATACTGATTCGATATACTCTAAAGACACCCTCGGTACACTATTGAAGATCTCACAAAGATGAAATCTCAGCGAATTTCCATTTACTGATCCCATCTTTCACAGAATAGATCCCCCCTTTACTGTACATGAATATGTGGAGCTCAGCATGTCTGGAAGCACGGGAAAACGTTCTTTTGCTGATATTATTACCTGTATTCGAGACTGGCTCATTCATAACAAACCTATACCTTACCTATTTACTCGACGAATTCAGGGGGTTGGTTATTCGTCAGCACGGGTTTAGCTTCCTCTTCCGGTATAGGTTTGGGAGCCCTCGGCCAAACGAGTATTTTACAGAGAGCCGACAAGGAATTCCATTAATAACTGGCCGTTTTGATTCTTTGGCACAACTCGATGAATTTAGTAGATCCTTTTAGGAGGCCCCTGTAAGCTTAGATCGAACCTATCCAATTTTTACAGTGCGATGGTTGGCTGTTCACGGACTAGCTGCCCCTTCCCGGCCGTCGGTCTAATCAATCGGCCCAACCTGGAATCTTGAATCTGTAACGGTCGGAATCAGTATTCAATCTGTATGAAAGATCTCTCCTTCCTTTGATCTCTGCCTCATCATGTGGATGCGATCGCCCAAGTCTTGCCAAAGAGTCGATAACGCGATCCTTTCCCTTTGCCGATAGTGCGAAGGTAAGTAAGTCAAAGGTTCCAGGACGGCACCCTCCTCAAAGGTAAATGAGAATGAAAAAGCATTGTCACTAAACATGTTTAGCCTTTCCTCCGAGCGGTGAGTCCAAAAGAGGTCAGTCCACCGCGTGTCTGTCTTCCAGTTCCTTGACTCCCAAACCTTGGGTCATTGATTCTGCTGCCATAGATCATATGTCAGGCACTTCTGGTTTTTTTCTGATTTACAGTACTCCTCTTCTTTGCCTAATGTTACTCTAGCAGATGGTTCTACAACTTCTGTTAGTGGAACAGGCACTGTACAACCGTCTTCTTCTCTTTCCCTAGATTCTTTACTTTATATTCCTTGCTTTCCTTTCAATCTTATGTCCGTTAGTAAACTTACCAAAACTTTAAATTGTTCAGTAACCTTTCTTCCTACTTCTTTTGTTCTACAGGATTTGGTAACAGGGAATAAGATTGGTGAATCATGCCTGAATTAGAATGTAGTCAAAGGAGCAGAAAAAGATTCCTCTCTCCTAAGAATACGAGCAAGAACATCAAATTGGGTTTGAATCTCAGCACAGAAATCAAAAAATATTGAAAACCAAGTTTAGAACTGGCACGACTCACACTCTAAAGAAGATAAGTGACTCAAACTAGGTACAAATCTTGGACGAATCCATTTTTATCTAATGCAGGTAGGTTGCAGTTGATCAAATAAGTCTTATTAAGCACCCAAGCATACTGGACTGCTCATTTTCACAAACTTTTTTTTTTTTTTTTTATGCAACTTAAATTAAGAGATTCTAGTGAATCCATCATTGCTGCTCAACCGATTGTGCTAAAGAATTCATAGAACTGGGCGGGGTTCGGTATTAGTCAGAGAATACCGGCAGGGATGAGTCCAACATAGTTCTCTATATTCATACTGTGGAGAACATGCGAAGCAGGGACTATAGGGTACTTACTTCCTATACTTTTCCTGGGAACGAATATAAAGCAGGGAAAGCCCATAAGAGTGAAGACCACAGGGAGGAATGAACAAGTACTACATCAGCAGTATAAGTAATTGACTGAAGTAGGGGTAGTGCTACACCAATGGGACACTTATTTAAAGCTACCCTATTGGGTGAATACGCATAACCGCGTTCCCAGAAGGGGAATTTGCATAGAGTCGTTTTCTCAGACATGATGGGGTCCAGTGATGGATATGGAAAATCATGTGGTGGAGGAGCCGACTACCATGTACGCGCAGGGAGGGATCGAAAAGACGAAGGAAATGGTGCTCTGCAAGAGTGAAGCTCTCAAACCCCCTAGCTAAGTCTTTCCCAAAGACCCCCTTTCGCCCTACCTCTTTGTCCTTTGCATCGAAAGATTAGCTCATTTAATTGATCATGAGGTTCGGCGTAAAAACTGGTCTCCTATCAAAGCGGGCAGGAACTTTCCTCCTATTGTATTCTTCGCTGATGATCTTCTTCTTTTTTCTAATGCTTCTTTTGTTTTGCGCCAAGCTCAAATTATATGTAAGTGTCTTGATCATTTTTGCAGTCATTCTGGTCAGCGTGTCAGTCTTAATAAGTCCAAGTGGTTTTTGTCTCCTAATATTTCTCACAGTTTGGCTTCTGGGATTAGTCTGATTTTTGGCATTCCTTTGACAAAGAATTTAGGGAAGGATCTTGGGGTCCCTATCAGGTCACTAAACAGACCTATTCTGAAGTTATAGAGAAAGTTCAGTCTCGCTTGAGTGGTTGGAAAGCTCTTCGAGCTTCCCCCTTGCAGGAAAAAAAAATGGAGAAATTCAGTGACCTCTTCTTACACTATGCAGTCCACTAAACTGCCTCTTGCAATTTGTGATAATATTGATAAGCTTAATAGACAGTTTATCTGGGGAGGTAGTAATGAGAAGCATAAGATTCATTTAGTCAAATGGGATGTTGTGACTAATCCTAGAAAGAAGGATGGAGGGCTTAATATTAAATAAGCTAGGATCCTTAACCAAGCCATGCTGGCTAAGCTCGGTTGGAAGATGATGTCTGATCCTGAAACCTTATGGGTTAGAGTCTTTAAGAACAAATATTTTAAGAATTCCAGTTTCTTGGATGTGGCTGTTAAACCGAATGCTTCCTACGTTTGGAAGAGCATAGCTTCCACTAGAGATATCATTAGAGAAGAGTCAGCTTGGAGAATTGGGGATGGAGCAAATGTTCCATTTTTGGTTGATAGCTGGATGCCTGGGGGACCTTTGTGCGATCGAGTTTGAACAATCCGACTTTAGTCAAAGATTTTCGGTGCTGGGATAAAACCTTGTTAGAGCAAATTTTTCCTCATGAGTTGGTTGAGATTTTATGGGTTGTCCTTTAGCCCGTTTTGTCATTGGGTCTGATAAATGAATTTTGAGTCTAAATTTGAATTGGATATTTTCCACTAAGTCTGTGTACAATATGCTTCGTCAAAGTAATAGTAAAAACTCACTTGTTTTTAAATGGAGTGTAATTTTTAGATTGAAAGTGCTCGCTCGTGTTCAATTCTTTTTGTGGCTAGTGGTTCATGAAGGTCTCCTAACTAATGTTTTTAGAACTTATTTATAGGCATATCGGTTCGGAGACTCGTTGTTCCATATGTTCCCATCCATATGAGGATGTCATTCATGTCCTAAGCTAAGGGACTGCACCAAGGCTCGGATTTTTTGAGATCAATTAATTCCATCAAATGAGAGCTCCTCGTTTTACTCTTCCTCTTTAAGGCATTGGCTTCTATCTAATCTTGATTCTCCCCTCATTTCAGATCATTTTTATCCTTCTTGGCCTGTTATTTTTTATATTAGCATTTGGGGAAAAAATTCCTTTTTTTTATCAAAATTCCCTCCCCCGATCTACGACCACCCCCATTCATTTCATTCTTAACTATTCGGCGGAGGTTTTAGCAGCCTTTGATCAGCATGACACACCTCCCAGGCAGGTCCAATCTTATTTGATTTCCTGGTCTTTTACGGAGGATGGCTGGGTAAAGGTGAACTCGGATGGATGAGCCAAGGGCGGCTGGAGCTGGTCTGGTGGGCTCATTAGAGATGCCCGTGGGCAGTGGTTGGTGGGTTTTACTTGTGACTTGGGAATCTGTACGAGTGTTACAGCCGAGCTTGAGGGCATTCGTCAAGGTCTTAGCCTTGCTTGGGATGAAGGCTATAGATATGTGGTTTGTGAGGCGGATGCTCAAACTCTCATCAGAATTATTCAGCATGGCGACTCTACTTCTCATCCTCATGGCGCTTTAATTGAGGATTGTCGATCTCTTTGAGGGATTGGCAGTGTATCCTTCATCGCACCCTTAGAGAAGGAAACTCTTGTGCGGATTCTCTTGCTAATTTGGGTTTGAAATCCATGGAGCGGTTGAAGATTTTCAGGAATACCACTCCCTAGTTATATACTTGACTCCTTCGGGATCTTGAAAGTATAGGAGTGCCCCGGCACTTATAGTTTTTGGTTTTTTTTCTTTGACCGCTTTTTTCCTTTCTTTTTTCCGAAAAGAAGCTGCTTTCGCGCTTTTAGCCACAGTATCCCCGCTTTTGCCGCCGCTTTAGCGGTTCCTTTCCTAACAACAAAAAAGTTCGCCAATATAGTCCAGTATTCCCCCCTAGGGTTTTAAGGGTGGTAACGCGCTACTACTTAAACTACTTATGTTAATTCTACTTACGCTAAATAAAAAAAAGAAATGTAGCTCCCTGTTAGGATCGACAATTGAGAGAAGGGCCCCATTGGAGGATGGGTCCCGAGCGGTTTTGCATTGAGTTTTCTTTTAGTGGGAGTGAGGGAACGGACTCATCGCTCTCCTGCCGTGAGTCCTTAAAGGCGGGAGAGAGTAGAGCATACTAGGTAGTTACCGAATGCCCCAAAGCATCTTCCTTTTAGGACCGGCGCTAGACTTCCTCTCTTTTCTATAAGATATAAAAGGTGAAATTGATGCTCTTAACTACCCCTTTTTCTTTTAAAAAACGGAACGAATCGTCGATTTAAAACTGAA